GAGAAATACGGTCGGGGGGGGCTAATTCAAACCCCTCAGGTAAAATAAGAACAGCCCCCACATTCAAACCCCCCTTTTTGCCATTAGCAAGAACTTGTTTTAATTGCATATCATAAGGAATTCGAACAACTGCTTCAAATACAGTATCCGGAAGGACCGCTTGTGGAACCTCAATATCCACGGGCTTATTGGCTAAATGGCAATTGGCACATACAATACGTCCAGTCGCTTCTCGTGGATTTTCATAACCTTGCTGTGCGAAAATGGGATATGCATTCGAAATGGATGACCGAGTTATTATATATATCACGAGCGAGATGGAAATGGATCGAGTAATCTGTTCTTTTATCCAAGAAAAGGTATTTATAGTTTGCATGGTCCAACCGTTGATTCCGAAAATTTCTACAATAAATTTGGTAGGTTGCTAATAGAGTTCCCTATCCATCAGTCTGCTATTTACTTTAACTGAAAACTTAATTTAATAAAATAATATTACTGGAATATAGGAGGAACTCCCCGCCTTAGACGGGTAGAAAAGAGGGGGTACAATTGGTAATGCTTTGATTATTGATTATGTACAAAGCAACATTCGAATTAAAAACTCGAATTAGATTTCTCTTCATATACCCCTTTTCTTTTTTTCAGTCATTCATTGAATGATAAATCACTACAAGTGATGGGGATACACGATTTAAAGAACGGAAAATCCAATATTTTAAAAATGTATCTAGAATGACTGGAAAAGTGGAAACAAGACTCGATATAATTTGATCGTTATGGGCAAATCCAAAATCTTTGTAGATAGAGCTAATCAGTAGTTCCCAACCTTGGGGCGAATGAAATCCGATACATAAATCGGTTACTAAAAGAATGGAAAAAGCTTTTATTGTGTCGCTTAAGTTATATAGGAATTCCTGAACCCAAGAATTAAGACGAATAAGTTCTTTATTTCCCAGAATGGAATAACCACCTAGAATAAGGAAACAGATAAAATTTGTGGAGAAGTGCAAAATCATATGGATACAATCTTCATTGTACGTCTTGATCAATTGAATCGTTTCATTGTGGATTCCTATACGAAGCTTTTGTAGATGTGTTTCCGGACATTCCTTTATCATTTCGTCCAACAAGCGGAGCTCCTCGAATTCGATCCATTTTTCGCGAAGATTTTTTTCTTGAATATCATTCAAAAAAGTTTCAGATTGCTTAGTATTCCACCAAGTAGTAACCCAAGATTCCAGACTTTTTTGAAATGATAGATAGATCCACCAGGGTAAAAATACTATAGATACAAGATATAGAAAAGGAATAAATGCTTTCTTTTTTTCCATTTTTTTTCATCTATAAATTGTTAATGAACCCACCGGGTATTCATCGAAAGGAAGGAATTGCTTTCGACGAATACCCGGCAGAGCCATTTCGTTTTTTTCAATTAATGAATTTTTTTTATTTTGATTTCAAGATGAAAGAACTCACTTTCTACCAAAATAGAAAATATTTCCAAAAATTGAACAAATTAACCATAGCACAAAAAAAGAATTTAAGACTTGAATGTGATAATAAAAATGGATGGCAAAACACGACAGAATTTGGATAATTTAATTCTCGTTATAATTAGAAATTATAAGAAATCAAATTATTTCATCATTAAAGCGAACAAAAGATTACTAAAAAAGCGATAAAATTTACATAATGTATGTAATATATCAATTACAAATACTGGAAATTCTATGGAATTGAATTGGTTTGTATTTGTAGACATAAACAGTTTCCCCCTTTTGGTTGTTCTGTATACGTCTGCTTTGACCCGAGTGGGCGTTCTGATGAGATTTCTGTTAAGGTATGCCGTAGAAAAACGTATTCTAGATTTTGTATTTTACGCCAAGTTAAGAAAACGTTCGGTATTTCCGTTCATTTTTCAAAATCCTTCAATTGGTACACGCAAGAAATAGGCCAATTCAGCCGCCTTTTGTTCCATTTCTCGTGGAGTCAAATTCTCATCAGTACGAGTTAAAGGAATGGCTCCTTGTCCTCTGATTTCCAGATAAAGAACACGGCGAGTATAAATACCCTCTTTAAGTTCTATTCTAATAGACTGAATATCTTTTATAAGATATCGGAAAAAGATGCGACGATTTTTTCCAGGGAATCCCCAGCGAAAAATACAGACTATTCCCTTTTTTCTATCGAATCGATCATAACCACTACCCACATTCCACGAAATTGCACACCACAAATATGAGCTAATAAAGAGGCCGGCAATCCCATAGAAAGACATCACGATCCCTTGTGGAAAAAAAAGAATTTGCTGGGGAGGAAATAAAGATATCAAATTCTTACCAAGATAGCTGGAAATTCCAACCAACAAGAATCCTAATGAACCGAAAAAAAGGATAAAGGCCCAGCAGAAATTACTTATTTTTCGAGATCCCGTTATAAGTTCTACCCATATACGTTCTGATCGCCAATTCATACTAGATCCGGTTGCATTTAATTTGAATTGAAAGAATACCCCAAATGAATTGTACTTTCCTTACTCTGTCTTGTTTCCGATGTAACTCTCATCAACTAGTCCTATTTTGATGTCAGAGGTGTTTCACTTTTATTTCTTTCTATTTTTTCTTTTAGTTCGATCAAAATAATAACATCTACCCCTAATATTGTATTGTCATTTTTCCGTTTACATCACATACATAAGAGCTCATTCATTTATGTTCGGAAGAAATCATGTGTTATACCATTCCGCTAAACATATATCTCTATTATAATTCAAGTCTAAGTTTTTAAAAATGAGATTTTGACGAGACGATCTAAACAATTTTATTTTTTTGAACATGAAGAAATAAAGAAGCCATTGCAATCGCTGGAAATACTAGGCCTACTAAAGGCACAAAAATTGAGGGAAAGTTCATAGTTGTCATAGACCGGGTACCTCGATTTACGATATTGTAATTGTACCTGTTTGTTATATTTTTGTTGTTATTATCTTATTATATTAAAATTAATTAATTAGAATTCTATAGAATGAATATAGTATAGAATAAGTACAAGAAATGTAGAACTAAAAAAGCAATTCGATTTCTACATATAATATATGCTAATCGCGTTTACTTTCTCTTTTTTTCTTTCTTTTGCTTTTACTAATTCAAGAAAATCGAAAAATAGAGGATTTATTATAAATTCAATTTCCAAAGCAGTCGTTAGAGTCCGATCCAAGAGGTATTTTAAATAAAGACTCCCCGACGAAAGATACAAACAAAAAGTTTTTTTTATTGGAATCTAAAGGAAATAAGCATGGAGGTTTTTGGTTCGCGACATCCTAATTTTGGAATAAAAAAACTTTTTGACACAAATATAAAAATTGCCCTTAATCCTCGCCTTTATTTTGATTCAAAGGAAAAAAAGCATGCAGCTGAAATAACTCACTTAGAACACCTTTTAAAAGATTACGTGGTACGATTGGATCGAATAAACCCTTATGGAATAAAAATTCGGCTGCTTGTGACCCTTCAGGTACTGTCTTATTCAATGTTTGCTCAATTACTCTTTTACCCGCAAATGCAATGTAGGCGTTCGGTTCAGCAATAATGATATCCCCCAACATACCAAAGCTGGCAGTCACCCCACCAGTAGTAGGAGATGTAAGGATTGATACATAAAATAACTTTTTATTTGATTGATAATCATATAAAACCGACGAGATTTTCGCCATTTGCATTAAGCTCAAGCTTCCTTCTTGCATGCGTGCCCCCCCGGAAGCACATACTATAATAAGGGGGATTAATTTATTGGCAGCATACTCAATCAATCGGGTGATCTTTTCCCCTACTACGGATCCCATACTGCCTCCCATAAACTGAAAATCCATAACACCAATTGCTACAGGAATACCGTTTAGTTGACCTATACCTGTTTGAACAGCTTCAGTTAAACCTGTCTTTATTTGATAAGAATCAATACGATCTTTATAAGCTTCCTCCTCCGAATGAAATTCGATAGGATCCATAGAGACCATACCTTCATCCATAGGATTCCAAGTACCAGGATCAATCAGAAGTTCGATTCTATCTGAACTACTCATTTTCAAATGATATCCACATTGTTCACAAATACCCATTTTTGACTTAAGTAATTTCTTGTAATTTAATGCATAACAATTTTCGCATTGAACCCACAAATGTTTATATTTTTGAGTTACATCAAGATTAGTAGAATTTTCGATTTTAGGGAAATTACTGTCGTTCGTGATAATTCTTTTACTGAAACTTTCGCAGGTATTTCCACTTTCATTAAAAATGTAACTCAAAATGTAACTATCACTGTAATTGTCACTATCACTTAGGATGGAACTGCCACTACGGATTTGAGAATGAAGATAATTGTCAATGCAATTATTAATGTGATTATTCCAACTATCTTCAGTATAATCCATGGAATGATCATTATAAGTATCGCCACTCTTAGATCTAGAGTTCAGATAACTTGAATTCCAATAATTCGAAAAGGAACTTTGCAGTTCATTCAGAAAAGACGGATCGTTGTCAATCTCAAAAATTTGATTTTCAATATCGAAGTATAGGGAATAACCGTCCCCTTTACTATCTATAAGTAAAAAAAGAGTATCAGAGATGAAATTCCGAATGTCCATAACACGAACTAAATGATCAACATTACTATAACTAGAACTGTCACTATTTCTCCAACTATGAATGTTTTTTTCTGTATCATTTAGACTCGGATCTTCCGTTGTACTGGTATTTTCAGTAGGACCAAGACTGTCCATTGATTTACTTAATCCACACCCGTATCTGTGTTCTAACTCTTTTTTAGACAAGATCGAATTGAACCAACCCTTTTTCATAGAGTTTTCTTGCCCCCCATTCGCATGAAAAAAATCGATGAATAGTCATTATTTGATGAAAAAAAATGGAACATTTCTTGTCAGAATAAGCATCTAGATACAACCGCTCAGATTATTAACTAAATATTAATGAAGTATTATATTGAAAGAAAGAATTTTTTTCTTAGAAGAGAAAATTCACGCGTATAGAGAATGTTTAAGAACTTCGATTTCAGAATTGGAATCGGGTTGTTATATTTTTGATTTAAAAAATCGAGTTCGAACAGAGTTGTTTCTGTTGATTGTATAAGGAAAAGAAAAAAAGACTACTTGTTTTACGCTTTGATAGGGAAGGTATATGTATGAAATCGAAAAGTCTCTTTAACAATGTTTCCAATGAAATTTCTTTTCAAATTCAAACCCAGGCTTGGCTCCAAATCAAATTGTACTAAACAAATCTAAGTAGGGTGTTCCTAGATCCATTTCTTCCATTCAATTGCAATTGATTGGTTTTAACTAACAATCAAATATTACTATATATTTAGTAGGGCTATACGGACTCGAACCGTAGACCTTCTCGGTAAAACCGATCAAACTTTGTATTCTCAAAATGATTTGAACTGTTTCAAAAACCCAACATGCATTTTTTTGCATTGGGCTTTTTCATTAACTGATATAAATATCAGCTAGTCTACCATATTTTTCTTGATAGAAAGAAAATGGTTCCGTGTGCTCAGATTCATTATTCATTTGAACTTTGATTCAAAAGCACTACCAAAGTGTTTCAAAGAAGAGTTATCTTGACGTAGGTCTGCCTTTGGCCTAGATGAATTTGAAAATTAAATGGAGTCTCTATCGTTTCGCTTAAAGAATCCAATATGAAACTTCATACACCTTAAAGTTCATAGGACGAAAAGAGATTTTTTGAGGCCCTTATACTCATTATGCCTAGCATTGAATAGGTTGGGTATTCACCCTATCAATATGTCAAATCAATAATGGGTTCTATTTGGTAACTAAATAGACACTTGAATTGGACCGAACTAGAATTCATTGTCAGGCTATTGTTCTCTTGTTTTGTTTCCTCAAAGCCTAGAGTAAGACATCGATTTTTCAAAAAGATTCATTCTTTTGATTGCATGATGGACTTCCCTGAAAAACATTGGCGCGCGTGTAAACGAGGTGCTCTACCTAGCTGAGCTATAGCCCTTGTGTTTATGCTCCATATTTTAGTATGTAGATAATTTCTTGTCAAGAGAAATATTCTCCGATATACCATCATAGCTCTTTGATCCGTTTGATTTCTATTGCTTATAAGCAGTATTCGGTTTATAATCAATCTATGGAATGGTTATATTTAGTCCTCTTTGTAATGATAGAAGGCCTACTTAACTCAGCGGTTAGAGTGTTGCTTTCATACGGCGGGAGTCATTGGTTCAAATCCAATAGTAGGTAAAACTTATTAGATACCAAAGTCAGAGTCGAGGGTATTTAATAAGTTTTTCTACTTACCCTTTGGATTATTAAGACTATTAAATAGATTCTCTTTTTCTTTTTATTTTGTTGATTCAATCAACAAAATAAAAAGAAAAAGATATCTTCTATATATTTAGATTCTATATATAGAAAGAGTGTACAAACAGAACTTCTTTTGATTATGATTATTTGTACGCACGCACCGACTGGTTACGAAGAAATCGGATTGCTAGCCTCTACTCGTGTCCTAGCTCGTCTCAAAGCTAAATTTGCTTCAATTACTTGTCTCTTTCCTTCCGCTTTCCTCAAGTTAGCTTCTGCTATTTCAAGAGTTTGCTGAGCTTCTTGTGAATCAATGTCACTACCCCTCTCAGCATCATTTACTAAAATCGTAATCTCATTATTGCCTATTCTAGCAAAACCGCCCATCAAAGCCATTGTTAACCATTGGTCGTTAAGACGTATTCTTAAAATTCCTATATCTACCGCTGTGGCAGTAGGGGCATGGTTTGGTAATACACCAATTTGGCCACTATTAGTAGATAAAATGATTTCTTTTACTTCTGAATTCCAAACACTTCGATTAGGAGTCAGTACACAAAGATTTAAAGTCATTTCTTTAATTTGCTCTCCGTTTCTAAGTTCATAGCTTTCGCGGTAGCTTCGTCGATGTTACCTACCAAATAAAAAGCCTGCTCAGGAAGACCATCTAATTCTCCGGAAAGGATCAATTGAAACCCTCTAATTGTTTCTGTTAGACCAACATATTTTCCTGGAGAGCCCGTAAATACTTCTGCTACGAAAAAAGGTTGTGATAAGAAACGCTCAATTTTTCGTGCTCTTGCTACAGTTAAACGATCTTCTTCGGATAATTCGTCCAATCCAAGGATAGCTATAATGTCCTGAAGTTCTTTGTAACGTTGTAAGGTTTCCTTAACTTTTTGCGCAATTTCATAATGTTCCTCGCCAACAATTCTAGGTTGGAGCATAGTTGACGTTGAATCTAGGGGATCCACCGCTGGATAAATCCCTTTAGCGGCCAATCCCCTTGATAGTACGGTAGTAGCATCTAAATGTGCAAATGTCGTGGCAGGAGCGGGATCGGTCAAATCGTCCGCAGGTACATAAACTGCTTGAATCGAAGTTATGGAACCTTCTTTTGTAGAAGTAATTCTTTCCTGTAA